ACAAAGTCTTACCCAAACCCTGGAATTTCTTGGTCTTGGATCTTCAAACAAAAAGAATACTTTGTTTGTAAGTTTAAATAATTATATTAAACGTGAATGATTCAAATGGGAATTCCTTTCTCCTAGATGTTGATTTACACATATCACATATATATTGTATATATCACAATATATCACAAGTCTTGTGATAAGAGAGGCCTTTTCTCCCACGATCCGTTTGTGAAAGAGTAGAATGGCTGAGAAACATAACTAATCTAAAAAAAAAAAAGAATGACTTTTAATTAATTAACATTAACTAAAACTAAATAGTTAGGGGGTACAGCAAACTTTTTATTGGGGATGGGGATAGAGGGACTTGAACCCTCACGATTTCAAAAGTCGACGGATTTTCCTCTTACTATAAATTTCATTTTTGTCAGTATTGGGATTGACATGTATAATGGGACTCTATCTTTATTCTCGTCCAATTAGTTCTTTAAAAGAACTATCAGATTATAGAGTGACTTATTTGATCAGTGAATATTCGATTCTTACTTAAACTTGGAATCGATTCACATCACAAGAATTCTTCCATTTTGTATATCATATAAGAAAAAATAAAGATTTGGATGACCATTAATCTTTTAATCTTTGATATTTTTGTATTATATGTATACGGGTTCAGCCTTTGCTGTAGTTTAAAAGGAATCCTTGATCAACACAGTCAACTCTATTCGTTAGAACAGCTTCCATTGAGTCTCTGCACCTATCCTTTTTTTATTCTTGCTTTCTGAACCCTCTTTTGTTTTCTGAAATAAGGATTTGGCTCAGGATTGCCCATTTTTAATTCCGGGGTTTCTCTGAATTTGAAAGTTATCACTTAGTATGTTTCCATACCAAGGCTCAATCCAACCAAGTCCGTAGCGTCTACCAATTCCGCCATACCCCCTTTTGTTTTGAGGCTGGGATCTCACTGGGATACCATCTCCTTTTTCCTTTCGTTTATTTATTCTGGATCCGAAGACGTTTACATTTAATTTAATTCTTTCGATAGGCACTTTTTTTATATAATTATAATATATACTATATTATAAATTATAATTATAATATATAAAAAAAGTGTCTCTATTTCCTCCTATTTGTTTGATCTCTTATCTATTTTCATTTTCGATTTTATTTCATATCATGGTAGGACCTTTATTTGTATTTAGTCCAATCGAAAATGATTCTATCATTGATGTATCCGCAATTCAATATGGATGGATATATAACAGATATATATGTCTCTTTTATTATCTTTTTTTTATACTCAAACGGTCAATTCTTTTTTTCGCCCTACCCCTTACCTTATCTTTCTGAATTAAAACAGAGGAATGTCTCATTGTATATACTCTGTATCCTTACTTAATCTGAATCCTTATCTTTTCCTTAGGACCATCCCTGTATAATTAGAATAAAGTTATTGATATACCCTATAACATCATTCTATTAATTGTTATTTAAAATTTAAATTCTATTTATCTATAATCTAAAGAATCTAAAGACTAAAGAAATTAAAAAGTCTTTTTTCTTTAGTTTAGATTATAGTAGATTATAGTGTGTAACATAGTATTTTTCATTTTGTTTAATTGGGAGAGATGGCTGAGTGGACTAAAGCGTCGGATTGCTAATCCGTTGTACGAGTTATTCGTACCGAGGGTTCGAATCCCTCTCTTTCCGTAACTTCCTTCACCTAATTCACGAACATTACTGACCGCAATGTATCAAATACAAATAAAATAACAACAATAGAAAACTTATAAATATTAAAATAAATATAAAAATATAATATGGGTCCGGTCCATATTATATTTATTTTAATATTTATAAGTTTTCTATTGTTTGGTTAAAATCGGAATCAAAGCCAATATAAGGTAATGGCTCCAGCGAATTACAAAATTGTTCAAACGAGGAATCATTTTGTAATTGCCTTGCATTTAGCGATAATTGATATTGAGTAAGAGCTTCTGTTTGTTGAATCCTTTTGGCTCTTTTATTTATGGTTATGGAAGAATTTATATAAATATTTTTTGGTTCCCGCGGCCCGGCAAGGATAAACGAGAACGAAAGCGATTTTCCATGGTTTTTCTTTCTCCAAGTGTACTTTGCTCATTCGGTCGCCTGCCATTTAATGTATCTTTAAGATACGACTTTATCGTGCATAATTTTTCAAACTCCAGATCCGGTGCGTTTTTTTGTTTCTTGAAAATATCATCTCACGTGTGTTCCTTTGGTTAACCCAGCATAAACTTTTATCCATCCATCCATCCAGGGATGAATTTGTTAATAATAATTCATTCAATTTCAATAAATTGATAATATCAGATTTTAGTATTATCTTCTGAGCAGCCGTCTTGGCTAAGTCGAACCAATGCTGTGAGTTTAGGAAAGGAATTTTATGAAAAGAGACATTCATGTTCATCCTCACCACCGTTTCTACTTCTTTTTTGTTCATCCGGAGCATGCCACTTAAAAGCTCAGG